TCTTCTCTATCAATTATTGCTAAGAACTAAAAAGTCAAGTTTAATTTAAATTAATCGCCTTGGCTGACTGTTTTTACGTATATTATAAGTAAAAAAGCGGTAGGAACTAGAATAAACAGTGCAGTAGCAATAAATGCGAGAATATTTACTTCCATAATCTCATTGTTTAATTTTTCTTTAATTCGCAATAACTCGGGAGTTAATCCCATAGAGATAATAAATCGTTCGCCTGTAAATTCAATGGGATGAATTACATCCCGATGATATCGAATCGGATCAATATCATGAATAACAATATCTGAGCTATCAAATCGATCCATGGTCAAGAATTAAATAGTATAACATAGGAAGATCTTTTATCCATACCGAACTCAAAATTTGATTCCTGATCCACTCAATAATTCCTTTATTTTTTTTTTATTTATTTATAATTCTTTTACATTATTTCTTTTCTATAATCTACCACACTCTTTGTACAATCATCTGATGAAGTATCATCGAACCACCTTTCCACTTACCATTGGTTCTAAACAAACCCCACCCAACCCTCGAAGCTAAATGAAAAAAAGGAAGGAGTTAAGTTCTAAACTCCTTTTTTTAATGATCTAATCTTCTTGGAAAACAAAAGAAGTATCATAAAGACGAGTACAAGTTCTGGTATAAAAAATCTAATATTCCATTAAATTAACTATTTATATATAAAGTTAAAAGGTTTGTTCTTTCAAGGAAAAAACCCTTATAAAAAAAAAATTTCATTACCTCATTAATAAAAAAGTGATCCTTGTTTGATCTTTATTTTTTAAATCCTCTTTACTTGAATTAGTAACGGGACGCATATATCAAAAGCTCAATGTGAAATTTGAATGAGATAGACTATTTCAAATTAGTGAAATTCGAAATTGAGGTTACACAAAATAGGGCCAGAAAAGGATATACTTTTAAGATTAAATCTATCGCAGTAACTATGTTAAATTTATTTTATATCGTACAAATTCCATTTATGTACTCCCGGGAAACATACAGTACTCTAACTCTATTCCACAGATCGGGAGTAATCAAAAAAAATAAAAAGCCAGACCCAGTACGGTATCCCGCGGAATCCTCAATCTGATGCTAATAAAATAATTGTACTAATAAAATAATAATTGTACTAATCCATATAGGTCTCTCTCCCATCAAATCCGTACTAATAGAAGAAATGGAAATTACCCCATTTGTTTGATGATAAATGTGAAACAAAAAAAAAAAAAAAGAGGGATCGCCGTTGGGAATGAAATTCTGCTATTTGTACTTCTTTTCACAAAAAATAGAGAGATGAATTTATATATTTTTTTATTGAATTTGGATTCGTCGGGACTGACGGGGCTCGAACCCGCAGCTTCCGCCTTGACAGGGCGGTGCTCTGACCAATTGAACTACAATCCCAAGTAAATACCATAATAAAATAAAGTATACATATTTTATTATTTCATTGTAACCCTTTCAATTTAGATTAGAATTAGCGTGTTGTAACAGAGCCGCGAGTGTGATATATTGATACCCATATGTATATTAACTTTAGTGAGAGCAGCCTGGATTATTACTAATCCTTTCGGTATTGCCAAATCAATTGGATAATAACTTTTTCAATGAAAAAAGTTATTTTATTTACTCTTTTCCTTAAACTTGACTTTATACTTAGAGATCCTGATATGAATCTAGATCATTAGCAAGGAATTTGTTGTAAAAATAGCGTCAATAAGTAGTGGTATAGATATATCAGAAAATTTTTCTCTTCCGTATTGGGGGATCGGACATTTCTGAAATAGCAACAAATGGGTTATATCATTTCAGGGTGGATCGGCGAATTATTGGGCCGAGCTGGATTTGAACCAGCGTAGACATATTGCCAACGAATTTACAGTCCGTCCCCATTAACCGCTCGGGCATCGACCCAGGAAGAATCAATTCCAGGCTTATTGATAATCCACGATCAACTTCCTTTCGTAGCACCCTACCCCCAGGGGAAGTCGAATCCCCGCTGCCTCCTTGAAAGAGAGATGTCCTGAACCGCTAGACGATGGGGGCATACTTGCACGACCGCCATCATACTATGCTCATAGTATGAATAGTTTTTTTAAATTGTCAATATAATGGAATGGTATGACTCGATACGAAGGATCTTTCCGTCTTTCACGATTCTATAGAATTCTTTTCACTAAAAAATTTGTTTCAAAGGCCACTCCGAATCTCTTTATCAATGATTCAATGAAATATCTTGGATCTATGTTAAATTAGTGGATACATGTATCACTCTAATGAATTTAGTTATGATGTCAATTATGGTAGGTCTTGAAACAATTCATTGTATTGATATTTATCAAATAACTATTTTACCTAGTATTCACTAGTATACCCTAACCCTATATTTAATTTACTGGATAAGTAAAATTGTTCATTCCTGAATGAACCCCTATCCTTAATTATATCCTTAATTATATCCTTATTATAAGATATATAG